CTAGGTAAATCCATTTTTTCGATTCTATTATTTTTTCCTCTTTTATTCTGAATAACTATCTGAATCTTGAATTGTCTTATGACTCATCACTCAACTCAGATGAATTTTTTGAAAGAACTATGCTTTGAACAAATGATCCCCGCTCCCATCACCAGTTGCTCCTCCTATCTACACCCGCTCCACCAACTAATCTTATTTTTGGATCTTGTTTGTGATATTGAGAAAAGATCAATCAATAAATATCTCTATGGATTCTTCCAACTTATTTCTATTCTATAGTATATTAAACGACTACAGTACCCTATATAATTTATATGATATGACTTTTTTAAAAATTTTAATTCATTTTTTTTTTATTTTATTGTCTTCTTTCTCTTTTATATTTCCTTCAGATGAATCGAAAACTACAAAGTATAATATATTTTTGAATGGTTCGAGCCAAAAAATGGACTATTTGCTTATTTACTTTACCTTGTTGTTGTCAGAAAAAGAGGGGAAATTCCTTATTTTCCCCCTGTCTCTAAATGAAATATGATATGCAATATAAAATAGTAAATTAAATACTATATACTATATAGTGGATAGTGGACTGGAAATTCAAATATCTTTCTATTTCTAGTATCCGTTCTCGTTATCCATCCCATTGTCGAAACAAAAATAGAGGATGCATCAATATGTAAATATTTGGTACATAAAGCCACGACCCGATCTATCTATATTTATAACTATAGATAGATAAAAAAAATCTATATATAAGCAACCGATCCTTTTTTTTTTGAATCAAAGAAAGATATTCAAAAATAGACGTCTCTTATTTTGTGACTCAGAATAAACGTTTCGCGTGGAGGAGTGGAGGAACGGAATAATAATTTATTCTTATGGAGGATCCAAAAAAGATTGAATCGGAAATATCGACAAATTCTAAATTCTTGCGACGTAGTCTAAAGGAAATGAAAAAAAAAATTTCGAGGCTACAATTCTATCTCTATCAAATTTGAATATCAGAATAGCTGATATAGTCATGATTCAATAGGTCAGGTCCACTTACCTTTTTTATTTCTTATATTTATGATGGATTTGATTGGAATAACGGAAAAGTAGGAATATTTGGCGATTCATAATTGGGGTTGAGTAGGTAGAATATCTATGTCCTCGAACCAAAAATATGGAATAATGAAACCTGAGTTGAGTAAGAATATAGCCTGTAGTGACATAGTTGTCTTCCCAATAAGCGGGGTGATTTATCATTATAATGAACACTTTATAATCACTATACTAATTATATTTATAATGATAATTAGTTAATTAACTCATTCTAATAAAAAAAATATCCCTATTATTTATCCACTAAAAAATGAAGATTGAAACTAGAGTTTTGTGGAAAAAGCCCCTTATCGGATTTGAACCGATGACTTACGCCTTACCATGGCGTTACTCTACCGCTGAGTTAAAAGGGCCCATTTTATTCCATTCCTGAATGAGACAATGTGAAGACATATACATATATTATATACCTACATATTACATTACATAGGTGCATACAGTAGGCTCATAGTGTCTCATTCGGGAATATCTTTTTTTTTTTAGTCAGTCTAGGCTAAAACCTAATTACTTTTTTTTTCTTTTATTGACCCCTATCACAACGAGATTCGTTTGATTAATACACAAATTGAAATAGATCCAAGATATTTGATATGTGATCAAATCATGTAATGTATGGAATGAAAAGATTCAACTCATACCTGAAATCCAAGCTCTGCTCTTAGAAAAAAAGAAACTTTCTATCGTTTCTTAATTTCCTAGCTGTAAGATAGGAATATCGCATCTTAACAATGCGTGAATCGATGCGTGAAGGTTGAAGAATGGCTTTTCTGTCGGACAAATCACTAGCGATCCTATACTTCATTAATTATTAATTATAACACATTATAATTATTTCCTATATAATGGAATGTTTATCCATTCTAATGATATAGAATCTATATATAGAAATAGAATATAGAATTTTTTTCATTAATAGAATATAGAATTTTTTTCATTCATGAACCATGAATGAAAAAATATTCTATCGGAATCGCGAAAGGAAAGGTGGAAAACTTATTCGTATTTAGTCACACCATTACATTATATTGACAATTACAAAAAACTATTCATACTATGAGTATATATAGTATGATGTCGGTTGGGCATCGCAGATATGCCCCCATCGTCTAGTGGTTCAGGACATCTCTCTTTCAAGGAGGCAGCGGGGATTCGACTTCCCCTGGGGGTAGGGTACTACGAAAGGAGGTTGATCATGTATTATCAATAAGTCTAGACTTGATTCTTCCTGGGTCGATGCCCGAGTGGTTAATGGGGACGGACTGTAAATTCGTTGGCAATATGTCTACGCTGGTTCAAATCCAGCTCGGCCCAAGAATTCACCGATCCATCATGAGATTACATAATATAAGAAATTTGTCCGCCGGAAACATCTGGTTAATTTTATACCCTATTTGTTTTTTTCCGATATATTCTTCATTTTATGAATTATCTGGATTCATATCATAATCCGAAAATATAGGACAAGAATTAACAAGTCAAAATATTTTTTGGAAAGATTTCGTATCAATCGATTTAACACGATTTGACAATAGGATTTCTAGTAATCCGTGTCGTTCTCACTAAAGTCCATATCTATGTGGATATTAATATACCAATCACTCCTTTCTCTGTTACAATACGACAATTCTAAATTAAACTAGTCTTAATCAAATCATTAATAATATGTATGCTGTATACCTTATTTCTCTGGGATTGTAGTTCAATCGGTCAGAGCACCGCCCTGTCAAGGCGGAAGCTGCGGGTTCGAGCCCCGTCAGTCCCGACCTAGTATCCGATGACTCCATCAATTCATTTTTTTATTTTCTGTCAAGGGGCATAGAGTGGGATCTAATTCCCATAGGGTCCTTTTTTTTCCGTTTCGAATTTTTTATTGAGAAAATACAATGCGACAATTTGAATTACTTCAATTAGTACCGAGGGGGATAGGCATATTGAATTGGTACAATTGTGGGTAGCACCCTATTTAGTTAGGATTAAAAGAAATCCTTGTCTGGTTTTTTTCGATTGCTCCTGACCCGTGGAAGGGAATCGAATACTTATATATATACTTTCACTAGAGCATATACACAAATTTTGATTCGTTTATTGTACGATAAAAAATGCACTTTTCACATAGTTACCTCGATAAAATACTTTTTTTTCATATTAAAGCCTCTTTCTAGCTCCAATTTTTGATAACTTAAATTACTAATAGGAAACAATCTATTTATATCATTCAAACTACATACTTCATTTTTGATATATGTGTCCCAGGGCCGGTTCAAGGAAAGAAAGGAATATTAAAATCAAGTAATTAAGAAAAGGAAGAGCAAACAAAGAAAAGATAGACCCTCTCTTAGTGAGGGAATGAGTAATCTTTTTTTATTTCCGGGGAAGGTCCTATCGAAGAAAGAACAAACTAAAAAAAAAGAGTTCATTTTTTATTTTTTTATTTATCAAAATATTCGATCTTTTCTTCTTATTTTTTCCATTTTACTTCTACTATTTGGGTTGGGTTTTTGACCAATGGAAGCGGAAAATGGGCCAGATCATCCTTTGATTATATTATATATATGATTCTATAAATAAGACGGTAGGTTATAGAAAATAACGAATGGATAAAATAAAGAATAAAAATTCAATGAGATTCTAAATTGGATCAGGAATTCCATTTTAGGTTTTTATTCCGTATGGATAAAAGATCTTCCTATGTTATACTATTCCATTCTCGATGATGAATAGATTTGATAGCTCAGATATTGTTATTCAATGATATTGATCCGATTCAATATCATCGGGATGTATTTCTCCCATTGAATTTACAGGATAAAGATTTAGAATCTCTATGGGATCAGATCCCGAGTTATTAATTATGAAGTAAAAAAACGATGAAATTATGGAAGTAAATATTCTCGCATTTATTGCTACTGCACTGTTCATTCTAGTTCCTACTGCTTTTTTACTTATCATTTACGTAAAAACGGTCAGTCAAAACGATTAATTTGAATCAAGCTTGACTTCTTAGTTCTTATCAATAATGGAAGAAATGAAAGGGATTCAAATTCCACGTCTTAAATAAAATGAGCGAATTAAAATCAGACGTCTATGAGATTTGATAGTATGGTAGAAAGGAATATAGGAACCTTTCTACCATACTATCTATTAGTGTATAATTCTACTATACATTATTATATAAAATAATAAAGTTGGACTGTATAAAGAAAGATGGCTTAATGTAGATCACTCCGTAATCTGTATATTGATATATGTACATATAACTCCCATATGTGTAATATACATAGTACCCCAATTCGAGTTCTTTACTTTGGTACATCCATTTGGTTTAGACCGATTTCGATCAATATGATATAATTGAATGCCCACCTTTACTCTTATCTTATAAAATACGTATCTACGTAATAACAGATCGACTTCCTCTTTGAACAGTAAAGCGAGAAACAAATAAAAAGGGGTCGGTTGCTCCTCATTGTAATATTTATATATAATTCTGTTAAGAGCTAGTTCATCTAAATACTCTATTTCAATTTGGTTGGAAAAAATTGCATATCATGCGTATTCCGTTTAGTTTCAAAATACGAAGATGGGAATCATTTAATTTAACTATTTGTTTGATTGAAAGGTTATTCGTCATCTATTACATTACTTTACTGGATGCCAGTCGAATTTTAAAATGAAGATATTTGAAAGAAAAACGCTTTGCAGAAGGATTATGAAACTATTAATACAGTTTGATTACTCAACTCAATTCAATTAGTAATTACCCTAGCCCTAGAGTCCACTTCTTCCCCATACTACAAGTGAAAGGGAAAATGTAAAGACTACCATTAAAGCAGCCCAAGCAAGACTTACTATATCCATGTGAATTATGCCCCCGAATATGAAGAAACTCTTTCATT